GCTGTCGATAAAGTGTGGCATCAGAAAGTGGTGTGCCATCCAGAGGAGTGAGTCGAGCATTGGGCTCGAGAGGAGTTGACACTGTCTTGCTATCAGTGAGTCCAGCGCATGCTAGAAGATCAGAAGCATACTTGGCCTGAGAGAGATAATAGCCATCAGAATCAGAGGAGATCTCAAGACCCAAGAAGTAGCCGAGAGAGCCCAAATCCTTCATCTCAAAATGATTGCTGAGAAAGTGTTTGAGATCAGAAATACCAGCAAGGTCATTTCCAGTAATAATCATATCATCGACATACAGAAGAAGCAGAATAGTACCCTGCTCAGAGTGACGGATGAAGAGAGCAGAATCATGAGGGCTTGAGGGAATTTCTCAATAGTAGCACTAAACTTGGCAAACCAGGCTCGAGGAGACTCACCCATAGAGAGCACGATGAAGTTTGCAGACCTTGTGTGAAGGATGGGTGTACCCTGGAGGAGGTTGCATATAGACTTCCTCAGTAAGATCACCATTGAGGAAAGCGTTTTTGACATCCATTTGATATAATCCCCACTTGCGGACAGCAGCGACTGCAAGTAAACTGCGAACAGAGGTAAGATGAGCAACTGGGGCAAAAGTCTCCTCATAATCAATCCCATACTCTTGGGTAAAACCCTTGGCAACCAAACGGGCTTTATAACGTTCGACAGAACCATCAGAATGAGTCTTGATCTTATAGACCCATTTGCATCCAATCAAAGATTTTCCAGGAGGGAGATCAACTAAATCCCATGTGTGAGTTTTATCCAGGGCCTGCAAGCAATTCTTCTGCCATTGCTTGCTGCCAAAGAGGGTTAAAACTGGCCTCACGATAGGAGTAAGGTTCATGCTGAGAAAGAATAGTCGAAAAAAAAATGAGAATCACGAAGGCGAACAGGTAATTGAGTTACCCGAGTAGGACGACCAGGTGGTGGATCAGTAGGATGATCATCAGGCACAGGAGATGGTGCATGAGGCTCGGGAGACTCAGTGGGAGAGGAGGCAGAGGGTGGAGGGGCAGGATCATTAGGCAAGACCGGCGCCTCGGGACAGACTGTTTGTGAGAGCTCGGGAAGAGAACCTGCATCAGGATTATCAGGAAACTACTCTATAGAAGGATCAGTTAAAAAAGATGAAATAAATGATATATGGAACGTGGACATAGAGGAAAACATCTTATGTTCCCCAAAAATGACGGGAAACACGTAGACGCTTAGAGTGAGGATCCCAACATCGATAACCCTTGTGCTCAATCCCATATCCCAAGAAACAACAGAGACGAGCTCGAGGTTCTAACTTTATATGCTCATGTGGCTGGAGTAAGACAAAACAGGCACATCCAAAGACTCGAAGATGACTATAGTCAGGAGAAAGACCATATAGTCGTTCATAAGGGGACTGATTACTAATGACAGGGGAAGGCACCCGATTAATGGTATACACAGCAGTCAGAGCAGCTTCCCCCCAAAAACGTTCAGGACAAGAGGCAGAAATGAGAAGGGCACGAACAGTGTCTAGAATGTGTCTATGCTTACGCTCAGCACGCCCATTTTTCTGAGAAGTACCAGGACATGAACGATGGGGAATAGTGCCATTTTGACGAAGAAATTTTAAAAATTATGTCTCCTTATATTCCATGGCTTTGTCAGAACGAAAAATTTTGATAGATTGACAAAATTGTGTTTGAATCATTCTATCAAAGTCACAATAAATTTGAGGTAACTCTGATCGATTTTTCAAAAGATATATCCAGGTAAAACGAGAATAGTCATCCACAAAAATAACAAAGTACTTGGATCCCCCCATAGTGGTATTGGGGGAAGGTCCCCAAACATCAGAATGAACCAATTCAAAAGGGAAAGAGAATTCCTTATTCTTAATAGCGCAGGCTGTTTTGCAAGTTGACATGATATGCAATCAACATGTTCCGTTTTGACAGGACCTAACTGACCACTAGAGACTAACGATTGTAAACGACTAAAGGACACATGACCTAACCGAGAATGCCAAAGACTTAGAGATGTGGTGGATGAAGCGGAAGCAGCAGACCGATCTGAAGAAGGTCGAGAGGGGAGGCGGAGATTGATGAGCTCAAACAGACGTCCAGTCTTACGGCCTATCCCAAGGGTCTGTCCTGTCTATGGATCCTGCACCTGACAACCAGAGTTAGAGAAAATGACGGTTAGACCAAGCTCGCAAAGTTGACCAACCTAAATGAAATGAAAAGTTAGAGCAGGTATGAGATAGGTATCTCAGAAAGAGAAAGATTGGAAGTAGAAACATGCCCTACATGACTAACAGGCATGTGAGATCCATCAGCTGTATGAATGGAAGGTATATGAGAATTAGATGACATTGAAGAAAAAGCGGTAGAATCAGAAGTCATGTGATTACAACATGCAGAATCAAAGAACCAAGAAGAGGTACCTGAGGTGACAGATAGAGCAGTGGAGTGGTGTGTACCAGAATTAGAGAGAACCTGTTTGCGCCTCAATGTCACTCATAGAAATGGAAGGAACAGAAGGATCCGGAGATGAAGGAACAGTATAGGAATAACCCTCGGCAGCAGCAGTACGAGATGCAGTCGAGGACTTAGACCGATTGCCAGATTTGTAGTGTCTGGACCAAGTATTACCAGAGTTGCGCCTTGGACAGTCATCCTGATAGTGGCCTGGCCCAGTCTTGTGACAGTGCTTACAAACTCTGATAGGGCAGCGGAGCAAAGCATGATCTGGGCTATGACAATAGCGGCAAGAGTCCGAACGCTGTACTGATGGACTGCCTCTAGACTGATGGGTAGCAAGTACCGTGTCTAAATGCTGAGATTTGAGAGTACCAAGTCGGGTCTCCTCAGAGAGAAGCTCAGAAATAGCCTGTTCCAAGGTAGGTAGTGGACTGCGGTGGAGAAGAGAAGCGCGAACAGGCTCGAAATCAGTAGTAAGGGCCATCCAGAATAGGATCAAACGTTGCTGGTCCCGATAGTTGGTGAATTTCTGTGCATCAGCAATACTGGACCACTCAGGTTCGGAAAGTGATAGCTGATCCCAAATAGCATATACCTGGGAGAGAAAATCATTGATGGATTGTCCTGGTTCCTGACGCATACAATGAAGATGACTCAGAAGCTGATACTGATGAGCAAGTCCGGTTGTACTGTAGCCTTCTTTCAAGAAAATCCCAAATGGCTTTAGCAGGTCCATTGTCATTCTGAAACCTGCCAAACTGCATACTAAGGGACGTGCTTAAGGATGCTTCTAAGGAGACTACTAAGGTCTTACCCTCTTAGGTGGTGGATCACAATCAGAATCATAAGGAACTGGATCTCGTTCACTAGGTTCTGCTTCAATGGCTACTGCTGGTATTGGTTCAACGACTGCTACTGGCTGCTAGCTTGGGTACTTATAGGACAGGAACCTAACGAAGGTATGCTGCTGGGCAAGATAGTGGTGCCGGTGCAAAGCACGGTGGTGAAAGAACAGGCGCAGCAAAGCCGGATGGCTCTAGAACCTACTTCTCGGTGCACCGGGTGCAAAGTAGACTTGCTTGCCTTAACTCCTCTCAAGACCTCTTATCCCCACCCTTCAGATGAAGCAAGACGAGAGGAAAGGATTTAACGCCGATTCAAGGAATGAGATTGAATTAAAGGCTATTATATACGTATTTAACAAGTAAAGGTTATCATCTCATTCTTCTTCTACCTATCAGTCAGGAAACGACTCATACCGAACCCTTCCCTCATTCCATCTAGGATTTAAATAACTTAGGTATGGGTAGGACTTCTCATCTAATAGATTCTCCTTTACCTTTCCTTCACTCCTTAACTACAATCTCAAGGAAAGCTTTCATTCCATCTACCAGCAAGGAATGAAAATTAATGCAATTATTACTAGTCCCTTCTTAACATCCTTCCCTCTACTTATATGGATAGCAATCCACAAGGAATGCAAGACCGTACTCATCTAATCAATTGAAACGAGGAACCTTAATAGAAAGCTTAGATGGGTTCTTATTCTCACCTACCTTTCTATTAAGGAAGAGAAAGAAAAGTAATATTAGCCAGGAAATGAGATTGATCTGTGTGGGTGGGAATAATATTTCGAAATCTGTTGCAGGACGAGGTAGAGTTGATCTGGTTGATCAAGTCTCCCCCGCAGTAACAAAGAAGGTTAAAAAGCCATCACCTCACGCTCCAGGTCGCCAATTTCAGACCGGTTCCAGAAGCAAACGTAGCATAGGTCGTAGGGGCAACCATAACCACTGACACGAGCACCTTGATGTCCCGCAAAAGAATCCCGGAAGCAGAGACTAAGCGGATTCCTTTCTAGACCATGTATGGGGTTCCCTGTCTGATCCTTACATCCTCTGCTGGTTTTATTTTAATGTTGATAGTTCTCTCATTTCCGCGGGGGTCCCCGGAACTAGAGAAGGGTAAGGTTTTACGGATCTCTCTCTCCGTCCTTCCTCCCCGTATAGGCCTTTGGCAGTTTGTTGGAGTAGGTTCCCCCACCCTCGTTGTGCCTTGTTGTCTTTCTATGTTGAGTAACTGTCCAACTATTGTCTTTTTCATAGTAGTCTTCTCGGTTAGTAATAGAAAGAAGTAGCAAGTAGTTTCTCACTCCGTTATGGGTCTGGGTTAGGAGTGGTAAGTGAAGTAGGAAAAGTGGTTAAGAGTGGGAATGCGGCTACTGCGGCTACCTTCAACCACTAGTCACTCGCGCGATTCGAACGCGCATTGCTGGTAATGAACCAGAGAATTTCCTCTTATTCAAGAGTGACTTTTTTTACCCTGGTTCGATCCACCGGACTGTGCGGACCTACTCCAGCATGGCGTGACTCACTACACTTATCGGTTTTAGACTAAGGTAAGGTCAAAACACTTTCTTTTAAGAATGTATGAAGTTTCGCTTAGTTCTATTTTTCCGAGAAATTATTAGGTTGTGGCAAGAGAGGCTAGATCATCGTTTGACTTCGAATCTTCCCTAATATCTTCAATTGTCATATAGTGAACCATTTCGGTCGTTAAGGAACAAACACTTCGCCCAATTCTTTTGAATCCCGACCCGTTTTTCCCCACTAACCAATTATGTTACGACCACTGAACAAACTTGGTTGACAAACATAGTTTATGCGCCGCTAATGTAGCGGCTTGTCGAGCATTTGACAAACTCACACCATCCATTTCAAATAGAATTTGTCCCGTGGACACACGAGCAATCCAACCCGTAGGATTTCCTTTTCCTCTTCCCATTCTGACTTCTGTAGGTTTCCCGGTAATAGGGAGATCCGCGAAAACTCTTACCCATATCTTACCATTTCTTCGGAATTGTCCGCTCATAGCACGATGGAATTGTCCGATTATAGCACGACGCGCTGCTTCAATGGCTCGATATGAAAGACGACCCGCTCTACAACTTTTAATGCCATATCTTCCAAAACCAAGTTGTGTACCGTCCGGTTTGCAACCCCTACTACATCTGCCTTTACGATATTTATTATATTTCGTACGTTTCGGATATAGCACGTCCTTTTTTTTTTTACTATATGAAATCCACACTTTGACACCTAAGATTCCGTAACGAGTAGATACTTCCGCAGAAGCATAATCTATTTTCTGGTTAAATACATTACAAGATGTTTTTCCATACTTTCCGCATTCCGTTCTAGCTATTTCTGCACCTTCTAATCGACCTGAACAACATATACGGATCCCCTCCACCCCTTTTTTCATTACTAATGGAATATCCTTCACTATTTTACTAAAAATGGAACGAAAGGATCTTGTTTTGTTTCTCAGTTGAAAAGAGATGTCTTGAGCAATCAGAGAAGCACTTTGATAAACAGATTTTATCTTGACCGACTCAATTAAGGTATTAGTGTTTGTTCTATTAGACAACAAAGATCGCATTTTTTTCACTTCGTTCAAATAATAGTTGTACCCGTACGGAATTCTTCTGTTTCTCAGTATGATATCTATCATCATCTCTATTCCCTTTATCAATTCTCCTATCCCACCTAGGTCTATTAATTTCTCTATCAATTCCATTACCTTATCCTTACCCAGGAGGTTCCAACATTTTTTCCTTAATTGACCTAGGAGTTGTTCCCGGGCATCCTCAAAAAAAAGGTTATTATACACCCCAACCCCATCCCTTGGAAAGAAAAAGGTAGCACCGAAGAAAGGAAAGAGCGAAATGGTGGTTTTTGTTGTTCCCGCGAAGCGAAGATCATTCGCTTGGCAAATGAAGTGGGTCAACCTCTTTTTGGCTTCGGCCAAACACTTTTTCTCGCTGGTCGAGCTTTCTACAAAAAAAGCGATGCGAGAACGTATTCTCTTATCAAAGCTTATTTCCTGTGCATTAGCTCCCCCCATCGTAGATGGTTCAGTCACGCCCGGTGCCACGAAATGATTAAGAACTACGACGGGGTCGAAATGCATTTGATTCTTTGTATTCAATAAGTATTGCATGATCAAATAATTCAAGGAGGGGCGCACTGCAGGGAGGGTCCTTTTAAGTAGATGACTCGTCGGGCCGTCGGAGCGGGACTTCTTTGGGAAAAAGAACTTGAATAATTTCGTTTTTCTGAAGGATTCGTCATTTTCTATCAGGAACGCTATGTCATTTACAACTTCGGCGTATTTCGGATGCTTGAAGGCCCCGCTGACCCGAAGTGATTTAGAAAGATTCTTCTTTATCGATGGTGATCGGTCATGGTATCCATAGCGTTGCTTCTTTTTCGGCCAAATCCGGATTTCGTTTTGCTTCTCCCGGTCGTCGAGCCTGATCGACTCGACTCTTTCCCCTGCCCCCCGGCCTCTCACTTCGTTTCGTTCTTCTTCTGTACCGTCGCTTGAATGAAGACACCCGATCGGCCCGACTTCCCCAAATGCCCACCACCGGCCCTTCTCCTTTCCGGGTCTGGATTTTTCGCGTCGTTTCAGTCGTCGTGGTCGACGGGGAAGAAAGAAATGAATGAATGTTCTTTTGGGAAAATGTAGAATAATACACCTACCGAGACGAAAGCCAAAGGTGAGTCTCGTAGGTGGACGTATCGAACCAAAATAAGATCTCAGATTGACATCTTGATACACTAATTTACCATAATAATAAATAGAGTCAATGGTGACTCCGCCGTGGGAAGAGCCGCTTCTTTCTTGCTTGATAGGGGGCTTGCATTCACCAGCGCAGACTAAAAGTGCTCTCCGAACCGTGCTGGATAGTCACCCATCACACGGCTCTCAAACCCAACCTGTGGTGGATCCCGGGGGACAAAGTCAAAGCGCTTGATCTTTTGCCCCATACTTTGAGATGCTCCTCCCTGCCGATCAAGCAGCGACGCTGCTCGTGATAGGCTTAGCTTTAAGCCGCTATGGTTCGGTTCGGATAAGTCAAGTTCAAGTCCCCTCGGTCGGTTCGCTCAGGTGGTCTTCCCTTATCTTCCCTAACGTTCATAGTTGTTCTGGTTTGAGAAAGGAGCACCGGCCGAGCGCCCTAAATGAATAATAAATGGACAGTAGAGGTAATCAATGATTCTTATTCGACTGAGTTGAAGCTAGCAACATATCGATTACACACCGGAGGTTGGTAAGAACTGAGGGGCATGCCCTCTAACCTAAGTGGGCCTACCTGCGAAGCAACTGGTACTTGATCGGGCGGGGGTCGATTTAGGCTCCTTCCCTTCCACTGCATAGCTGCGCTAGCAGGTACTACGAACCCTCTGTCCCACGCATCTAACCAGCTCGCGTGGTTCACCGGTTCCACCGAAAACTCTCATTTGTTGAAGCGGAGCATAGTGCGCTTTAGGCGCCGAGCGAGAAACGTCTCTTCTTTCGTTTTGGTTTATTCACTGATCTGAAACTTAGCACTTGTTTTCTTATTGATTCAAGGGGCGGCGGCGTTCTTGAATGAAGTCTATCCAAACCGAAGACGCACTTCTCAGATCAGGCTAGGCCTCTCCAGCTGAGCTGGGCGCCGGGGCCCTGGATGCGCTAGCGATTGGCACATAGGGGAGTGGTTGCCCGGGTTTCTCGGCCTGGTATACTGCACCTCGCGTTCATTATATCTACATTCAACTATGCCCCGGAGACACGGTCGAAGCACGCCCGCCCAGTGTGCTTCTTTCACGACATGCTCTGGTCCCGGGTGTCTTCCAGTGGTCTTATAGCCTTAGAAGAAGTCGTGTCCGCCCTGGACATCTGCAACGTCCTCCCACGCCTTTTTTTAATATGGGAAAAACGGAAGGTTCGGTGACTTTCGCGGTCGCCCTCACTGAACCGACTTGAATCTGAACTACGATTCAGATCAAGTCTTACCGAAATCGGATTTCCTTTTCGTGCCATATGCGCTTAGACTTTACTTTTTCCCCCTTTTTCTGCCCAGTCCAATATTTGTTCTCGAAGATCTTCGTTTCCGTGTAAAAGCAAACTCTCCAAATTTATGACCAACCTTTCCTTCAGTGATCTTACAACGAACAGGAGTTTTTCCATTGTAAATTCGTACGGAGCAATCAACGAATTCCGGCGAAATAGAAGATCTCTCTTCTTCTTCATTCTCAACAGGAATGCATCAAGAAAACTGCCCTTCCATATAGATCGTCATGGCATGAACTCATTTCTGCCTTTCCCCACTCCGGCCCGAAATCCAGCTTTGGTGGGCTTCCCCCAAGGTGACACCGACGGTCTACCTCCTTTCGTGCGCCCCTCACCTCCTCCATGAGGATCATCCACTGGATTCATTGCAACACCACGAACAATGGGGCGTCTGCCTAACCACCGGCTTTGCCCAGCTTTTCTAAGCTTACGTGCACCATGATTGGGATTGGAAACTATACCAATAGTAGCTCGGCATCGGGAATCAATGACTTTTTCAACACCCGAAGGTAGCCGCACAAGCCTAAGAGAGAGTGTAGGGGGTGCTGGTTCCTTCATTATTTTAGCAAAAGTTCCTGCGGCTCGAGCCAGCTTTGCGCCTTGACCTGGATGACATTCAATATCATGTACCCATGTTCCTATACGTATATCGGATAATTGTATGCAATTTCCTATTTGAGAATTTAGATTAAGTATCTCGTATCTAGTTGCAGGGGGGCGTGGCCAAGAAGCAGCCAGCTGACTGCCCCCTTCCACTCGGCCTTTCTTCGTGAACAAGGTCTTAGTATGTATGGGCATTCTGGGCGGGTCGCAATAAGTCGCTGGTCGAAGGTTTAGACCAATCGCAATTCATCACCATCTTGCCCGCTTCCAATTCATGACTGGCTATTATATAAGTGTTGACCTAAGCCCCTGTGCTGGGGCTCGGCTCCCGAACCGTACGTGAGCTGCCTCGTACGGCTCTTCCTAAGAACTTGAAGCCCCCTTTCTCTAAATAGATAAAAAAATTCATTTACAAGACAAAAAAGACTTTTTCAAAAAGCCTTCGCCCTCCTATTCAACGGGGCTATTAGAGAAGCTGCTTCGTTCCTTGACTTCTTTGCTCAGTCAAGCTTCCTTGTTCCTTAGTGTAGTCTCGGTCCATAGTTTAAGACTCCGTTCCTTATAGCCTAGTCTATATCCACAGCTGACGTGACTTCGTACCGACACCTTTCTCTTTGTAGACGGCTAAGTGACTTCCTAACCTTAACGTACTTTCTTTTTTACTGTAGCATAGGCCTTCGTCGGGCTTTCTTCCCTTCGCCTATAGGCGGCAGCTTGGCTTCGCTATCGCTCATGACTTGGTATAGAGCCGTGTAGTGGTCGGCCTTCCCACCAGAATGCCTCTGTAGTCGTAGTCTTGTAGTCGGCATTCTGAGCTAGAAGGAGGCAAGCAAATGAAGGGAGGCATTACGGACCGACTACAAGAAGCAAAGCTTCGTAGACTCGACAAGTCGCTTATAGAATGCCGACTACTAAGTGAAGACCTTCCACTTAATAAGGGAAGGGGGGAGGGAAGCGAAACTTAGCGAGCTTTATAAGGCCGACCACTACATAAGCCGCTGGCGGAGAAAGCTCTTCGAGCTTCCCTTCATTCGTTGCTAAGCCAAGGTCCCAGGTCTCCGAGTCAGCCCGCGCTTTTTCGAAGAATCCTGCACCCATGGGCATACGGCCTGGCAGGCCTTACCTTTCCGCCGGAGCTTCATGGGCGTTGCCCCGTTCCCCAATCAGATGTTTGGATGTGAGCTATACTCCGCGAGGAGCCAAACGGGCGTATGGCCTTGCCATTTGACCTCTCTTCCCGTGTGACTAGGAATGCTCAGTGACAACCTCTCAATTGTCACCGCCTGGCCTCTCTTGCTACCACGGTAGCACCTAGTGTGGTCAGCACCAATCGTGTTCGGGCAACGAAGCTTACACTCATTCACATTGGTTCATCCTGCAATGCCCTGGGCCTTTTGCTCTTCTAACGTAAAAGGTGGCCGGCCATTCGTCAAGGCCCAGGAATCCGCTGGACATCTCAGCGGCGGGATTGGATACCCACATCCGATCGAAGTTCCATTTTAGTCCCCCCTAACCCTAACATAAAGGGGAGCTCTTTCTAGGTGGGTCGCTTCGCGCAAGACATTGCTTAGGACCAACGGGTCACACGACAGGTGCACGATCGACTTTGCACCTTCCATCCTTCGTCCCTTCGCCTATGGGCTTGGCAGGCAAGCTACCTTGATCCGTCTTCGGCTTCGATTCGTTATGCTCAGCAGCTCCAACAAGCCCGTCAGTCTCTTGCCGCCTAAAACTCTGCCAAGAAAGCGCTGCTTTACGTTTGATCCTATGTGCCCATAGAATGCTATGCGTTCTCCACTTTCGGATCTCACAAAGAAAGAACGTGTTTTTTCCTCTGACTTTCTCTCTCATTCGCGGAGCGAAGAAAGCGGGCTTTGCCCCAGCTACCGCTATCCTTGGGAAACCAAAAGAGCTACCGACGGAAAGGGGTGCAGTCTCTCCCTTGGCCTTTGGAGAGGAGAGGGCAGAGAAGAAAACGTCCTTCGCGCAAGTTTTTTTGCTTCCTGCGCCCTTACTAGTAAAGGGGCCTTTCGACCAAGGAGGCATTCCGGTGGTAAGGCCGACCACTACATAAGCCGCCATCAGTCCAGGAGAGAAGGAAGCTACCTTTCTTTGATCTACCTTCCCGGGCAGGGAAGAGAACGAAAATGGACCGCGGATGGTGGTCGTGGTAGGTTCGAGGATCTTACGCGGTGGAGCGAACTCTTCTATCGTGTTGCATTTCCTCTGGCGGCCTAGCTGCACCCCCTCGATCCATCGTACTGGAGCGATTCGAGAAGAACGATTAGGGTCATATTCTATCCTTTCTACAATGCCCATAGACGAAGTGCTTCGTTTCAGATCAATTCTTCGCTGCAATCGCTTCGATCCACCCCCTCGGTGAAAAACCGTAATACGCCCTGAGGAATTCCTACCAGCAGACTTCCCTGTACTCAAAGTGAATTGTCTAAGTGCTCTCCCCTCTTGGCTTTGTCTCATTGTCTATCTCGTAATCAATCATTCGATTCCGTCCTACTCCTACTCCTCTTTCATCGTCGTTGGTCCTTTTGACATAACATTCTCGGCCGCCTCCGGTCCGGTACGAAAGAAAGCGGTAGCCAGTGACGGGATCCGATATGCAGCTACGTGTACACCGCCGCCTCTCTCTTTCGAAAGTGAGATCACCACCGGGAAGAGGGAAAGCCCCTCCTAAATGCAGCCATGATCTTATATACGATAGCACCAGACGTACCTTGTCCATCCGCCAATCAAGGCTAGTGGAGCGAAGGGAGCCAAAAAAGGTGAGCGCCCCTACGCGAGCCTTATTGAAAAGGCCCCTTACTATAGATAGGGCGTTAGCGCTTTACTAATAACATAGAAAGGGGCAAGCCAAAACCTACTCCTAACAAGTTGCTGAGTTCGACTTTCGGGGCTACCTACTTTAGGGCTTATGTAATATATAAAGAAGAGCCCTCTTAGGGCCTTTTTGTTTAAGGGCTGCTCGCCTTTTTTTTGAATAGAAGGAAGTGGGATAGCGGAGGTGATTTCGGTAAACCGATGCATGAGCTGAGGCTCTCATGTCCCGCCGACCCTCCGAAAAAGTCAGGTCGTAAAATGGCTCATAGGGAGTCAAAAGCAAGCAGAGTCAAAGGAGGGTCAAACTCACATAAGCAGAGGGGGAGACACATTCATGAAAAGCGAGAAGCCGTGTCGTGGGGGACTGACCAACTATGAATAGATCTTACTTATGGGTAAGAGTAGGAACATCTATTAGTCCGTATCGTGGGTCTACTTGTTACATAAAGGCGAACATCCCCATTCCAAAACATTCACATAGGTCCTCAGGCGAAAAGGGGACGAAAAGAGTCTATTTACCTTTAAAATATTCCGGGATGTATCATGGCTCTATCTATTCATCTTTTTCAAAAAAAAAAAAGAGTTCTGCATCTCTCCGGGGCTGGGAGAACAAATAGGCGTGGGGAAGAGGGAGAGGGGGGGCTACGAGCCCTCTCCCGTTGTTGTTCCCGGACCACCCATCCCTTCTTTCCCCTTCGCCCGGCCCGGTGAGGTCCGATGAGATCATCTTTTCGAACGAAGTGAAGTGATAGGAAGAGAAGACTGCAGGCGGGGGATCCCCATTCATTACACTCCCTTGTTAAGGGGAAAGCGAAAGTGCGCTCCTGCGCACCAGTTGAAGAAAGGTGGAAGCTAACCTTATTATTTAAATTCTTATAAAAAAGGGAAAGGGTTCCAAACCTATCTTACTAATAATAAGAAAGGGGCAAGCTAAAACCTACTCCTAACAGGATCGAAGTAGGACATTCTCCATCCACCCGCCTGCAGCAGAGGGGGTTCGATTCCCGTTATACGCGATGTGGCGAAAAAGACTGATTCAACGAGATATGCCTTGCCTGCATTAAGATTTAAAACTTGTCGTCTACTTTCAGGAAATGTTTGGAACAGAGAACTTACTATAATACAACGCCGCATTCTCCGAAGATTGAGGAACAAGAAGAGATCTATTAAGAGAAAGATTTATCCGAGAGAAAATCTTAACAGTTACATCCAATCACAAACTACACGAAAGTTGCCCCTTTTTCATGGGGATTTACCCATCACCGAGATGCACAGAGGAACAGAACGCACTTCATATATCCCTTTTCCACTCAATCCAGAAACAAGATCGGACGTTATTCCGGTTCGTCTCCATTTTCGTGAAACTATTCCTCAAGCAAGGCAGCCGATAAGTCATCGAAGGGTTTGTGTGAATAATGGAATAGTTAGCATTACTCATTTTAAAGTCTCCCACGGTGATATAATATCTTTTCAAGAAAATGATGGGAGAACCCGCGGTGAAGAAATAAGGAGATCTTTCTATATCGAAATATCAGTTGAAAAAATCATAGGAAAATTCCTTGATCACCCGGTAAGAATGTGGAGAAGAACCAAAACAGAATGGTTCCGCCTACTCAAAACTAAGAGGGGATGCCGCCTACTACGAAAATCCCGGTTTTTGCAACAGTTGCGTTCTTCTATGCAAGAAGAAGACTTAGAAAGAACAAAGAAGTTTGGATCCGAAAAAGTATGCTTAGGCAGTTTCTTCGCTGAGCACAACAGAATGAAGAGGAATTTGTATCATTTCAAATCCCTATTCTTATCGAAGAGAAGGAACGAGAAAAACCGAAATCTTCCTACTCGAACAAGAAGTCCTATAGTTTACAACTCTTCTTTATATAGAGATTCGACCCATTGCTCCGCATCCCCCCATCAGTTTACTATGAAGAGAAAAATGAAAAGGATCGAACTACCTACTCATTATTCGGAGGTGAATCATAGAACACCAAAAGCTGTGGTATCTTATGGACCTAACATAGGTCACATCCCTCACGACATAAGATTGAAAGATCCAAACCTTCCTCTTCGGAGCGGAAACGGACGTGGCCAAAACATATAAAGATCGGCGTAATCGCTCATAGGGACATTTCTATCCGGATAGAGGATAGTCTAGATCTTGATTCACTATTTCCATTTTTTTTCTTGATTCTGATTGATTGCCTTTTTTTTTGACGACAAGTTTTAAATCTTAATGCAGGCAAGGGTTTTTCAATTATTACTTGCTGGGTCGGAGCGTAGACGAGCGAGCAGAGCCCAGGAAACAGGGAAGCCCGTCATAGAGCAGTCGACTAGAAGTAGAAGACTGCTGGCCTGAGAGAAGGCGGCCTCTCTCGGGAAACATGGCCCAATTTCTCTTCTTTCTTTTTGATTTCGGGTTTCTTTATTTTATCAGGGGCCCAGAACGCTAAAAGGTGGGGGAGAAGGAAGCCGAACCTTCTTGTTCCAGGCGTACTATCCTGACACGTTATGGTTTTATTATGTCGGCCCGGTTTCTAAAGTGATAGTAGTAAGAATAAATAAGAAAGAGCTAAGATTCAGGAAAGGAAGCTTTATGGGAGAAAAGAGGAAAAGTATGTTCTGGGGGGTGAGGCTATGTATGTAGAAAGGGATCAGTCTCTATCCATCGGGATACTCACGTAGACTACCAAGTAAGTAAATTCAGGTAGTGTCTAAATAACAATGAAGCAAGAGCAAGCCAACAAGCTCAAACATGAACAGTTAGTTGGCGAGCTAGCTGCATCTCTTGCTCCCTCGTCGGAAGCCGGTTAGCTTCCTCGTCCGAAGATAAGGCAGGGACTGACATCTGCTTGAGATCAAATCAGAAAGTAAACGATTGTTAAGCCGGGCAGTTCCCGTCTGCTAATTTATAATTAAGTGAAGGACTGACTCCTGATGCGAGGATAAGAGACAGAAAAGGACTCGCAAAAGATCCTCAATAGAGAAAGAATGACGCATGAGGACCCACAAACTCTCGATTTGAAATACCAAAACTGGACGTATAAGAGAGATTGTGGGTGGAGATAGCCCACGGGTTTGGCCCAATTTGGCAGAAGGGCCACTTCTCGCACCTAGGCTTAATGGGCAGAAAGAGAATCAATCGCTTATAGAACTGGCACGGGGGGACTTTAATCGGGAGATCCTTTACACAAGGAGAGACTTGACTTTAGCGATCTTTGATTTACTAATTGCCGTAGGTTTCACTCAAGGAAAAAAATCTGTTAACGATTCAAATCAGTTCACCTTCGGTCCTTTGGCTTCCCTTTGGTCAGCCCCATAAGAGTGCATGAGCGTTCGTCGCTACTATAGAAAATAGCGATTTCAAATAGCTATTCAAATTTGGCCTTCGGTACCTAACTCTTTCGATAATAATAAGTGAGCTGTTCGTCGCCATCTTATGGAGAAGCCTTCGCGACCTTCGATACCAGCTTCCCTCACGCCCCTTAGATAGTCGGGCTTTAGTCTATATTGATAGCCCTATCAAAGAGTCTGGTTGTGAGCCTTCCATGGTTGAAGATAACAGCCCCCGATGGCTATAGATTTTCAAGGTAGTAGCGTTAGATCAAAAAAGGTAGGTTGTCATAAAGCCTAAAAAAATAGGCTACCTTAGATACTAATAGCCCTTTGATTTCGGACCTACCTGTTCTTAGAGTTGGGTAGCTATATCTGAGATGTGAGCCTCTATCTATAGTAGCCGCAGAACAAAAAAAGAGGGGGCTGTTCGTCCTGCCTTAAGCCTAAGCATAGTGATTTTCAATACTTATTGATCGTCGGTAGCCGCACAGTTCAATAAGGGGCAAAATGTCTGACTAGTTGGATCCAACTATAGCAGTAGCCGCTAAACTCATTAGGCTAATTCCATAGTTGGATAAAGACTTAGATTTGAGGTAGCCTTAGATCAGAGTAGGTGGTTGTCCACCCCCTTTTTCTATTCCTATGGTACTAAGGTAGGCAAAGGTAGATAAGTCTCTGGCCTATGTAGCTAACTTAGTAGATAGATAGCATGGATCCCATAGAGCTCTCAGTCTCTAGCCTAGTTTATGGCTCATAGTCTTCGCTTATACTTAGACTAGTTCGCCCTCTTAGAAGTCCGGTAGTTCATTAGTCTTCGCTCTCAACAACTAGTATGCCCTGTTCTCGAAAGCCGAAGAGCAGCTAAACTAAACTTCACTTACATAGGCTGGGGCTGGGGGTGGAGAAGGTTCTTGCTTGCTATCGATCTATTCTATTACGGCCAGCTTTCATAGTCTAAAAAGTATACGGCCAAGGCCAGGGTTCCAAACCTCGAAGTCTGTAGTTGACTCCTGATGGATATAGGATGGCTCGCTTCTGCCTTCCCAACAGTCCTTTCCCTTCCCGGAATCTTCTTTCAATCAATCCGATCGGGCTACGGCGCATATTGCTAATAAACGCCGCTATGCCTTCTTCCAAGACCGGTATACCAATCAAGGAGTGTTCATTCTGCGAGTTTGTTCCAAAAGAATCTCCGGATTCGATCTGTTCAGTTCGGGAATGAATTCTCTTTGTCAAGTCGCTTTCCCGTTCATTGCTATTTAGGTTGTTCGGAAGGGATCGAAGAATGAGATATATTTTCAATCTCGATTGGAAGGGAGTGCAGTTCCATTGTTCAAGAAAACGGGATTGCAAGCAGCACGGGAAAGATTGGATGGTCCGAAGCAGCAATCAATTGATGGCAGGGATCACCCAGAGGCGCATTCCACTATCGGTCGGTATGGAGAATGGAGATTGAAAGGAGTTTTAGATGAAAGACAGAAAGCCTTACTGATGATTCGACGGACGAAATAAGCTGGCGTACGAAGGAGGAAGGCAACTATTTCAAGTAAAATCCTCTAGAAAGAAAGCATTGGCCCGAACTTAGGACTCTTATTCCCAAAAGTTCCGAAGGCGTAACTTAACAGGCTGGCTTCGCGTTTTTGTCTTCCTCACCTCATGGTGATGATAGGATTGGTCTATCACCCTTACTCAGACCAGTTATTCAAGTCAAGCTTTCTCCAGAGAGTATTGGCTCACCGGCTATCGACGATTGCTTTGCCAAACAAAAGAGTCTCCATTGAGTGGTTCCCTGACTGTCAAGGTCTGTCTCACCAGTAGGGCCGCAACGGAATGCCATCTCGTTGACTCGCCTTGTCCCTCTTTTATGTACAAATGCCTTAGTCACACTTGCCTAGATAGAGATCGCCTGCCAACCAACCGTAAAGTAAGAACAGAGTTCCACAGTCTCAATGCTCCTAGATCTCCCACCCGTTGGTTGACGCTGCGTACGCTTAGTTATATTTCTATTAACTGCAACTTATTGTTGGAAGTCTTCTAAAAAGTAAGTTAAAGTTAATAGATTTTCATGTGTTACGCATATTAGATAGCCTTCTCGGCCTGAAAGTTCACTAAGGGAGGGGGAGGGAAGTGAGAACTAACTAGAGCTTCAAAGGAGGGCAGAGAAGGACAGACGAGACAAGTTGAAAAGACAGGAATCGGGTAACTAAAGAAAGAGGTTAAGCTTTAGCACACTAATCAGGCTGAACTCGCCGGTTGAAGAGAGCACTGACAACTTCCTTTGAAAAGAAATCATGAGACGAACTATACTACGCTATTTTTTCTTTGATGAGACAGCGAAAGTGGGAGATCACTTACTTGCCTTGCCTGCGTTAGGAGAGTTAGGATTGAGTAGCGAGTAGGTGCTTAGTGCCCCAAATGCTAGTTGAAGCCTAGACATTGATTGCAGGAAAGGGGAGTTGTAACTAGTAGTTTCAAGCGCTTCGGTTAGGCGTAGGGGAAGGAGGGCTAAAGGTGGGGAAGGACAGAAGGGAAGTTCAGTTCAAGGTATATGGGATAACAAAACTTTCGAAGCAAGCTAAGCAATAGCGCACTTAAGCGAATGAAGGAAGAGCGCTATAAAGAAGGATGGTTTGCTCGGGTAGGGAATGAGTCAATAGTAAAGAAACGGCCTGCCTGGGAGCGGGTTTCGCTTTCAGGCTGGAAGCGACACCTTGTTGATCCTAGGGTTAGGGTAGAACGAAAGCTCTTTTTGCTATAGCTTTTAAACAAGCTATAAAGCAAAGCACGGTTCTGGAAAGAAGCACTAAGCTAAAAAAGCAAAGGCAAGGGAACAAGCCGTTAAAGAGGCTGTTCCAGGTCTAGAAGCCAAGGTCGGTGTGAAAGGCTTTAGTGCCTTTTAGAAGGGGTACTCAATTTCATAAAAGTTTAAAGATGGGCATTTCTTACCAACGGCCAGTTTTCCCGAAACAAGAGCATACGAATCTGCATACGCAGAAGAATGAGCTTCAGGATTAGCCTCCGCTGAATCTAGGGCTGAAGTTGTTGAAGCTAGGGCTAGAGCTACTAGAGCTGAGTTTGAATAGAGGACTTTGGCGGCTCGGGTTAAGGTAAGAGTTCTAACGAGGGCGGGAGCGTGGAAAAGGAAGTCTCATAATAACATAGATGGAGGAGATGCGTCCGATAGACGAGAAGACTCGGTTACCGCTCCGAAAGAAAGGCTTCGGTCGTGATAAACAGAGCTTGTCACAAAAGACCAAAGCATGATTGTTCTGTCCCGCCCTCCTATTATGTAAACGTAAGGGGGGTGGTCAGAGTGTTTTTTCTAGTCCGTATAGCCCTAGCGCAGGTACTCCCTTGAAAGAGTGCCGAGCATAGGGCGGAGCAAGCAGTTGTTCCTTGTGGAGAGCGGACAGGCGGCTGGGAAGAGAGTCTACATTCTATCTTTGGCAGGCGGAAGGGACAGGCGCGCGTGAATCAAATCTTTCTTGTGCGGGTATCGGGTATGGAGCAGAGAGCAGAGGAAAGACCAGAGAGAGGGCAGTGCGGTAAGGACCTGGTAGGTTGAGATCAGGAAGAAAAAGGGGAAGAGCGCCGTCGGGGCTGAAATCGACCAAGCAAGATAAAAAGAAACTTCCAAAAGAAAGAAGACAGAAACTAAATCGTTTACGCGGTGTCTAAAGGATGATTGAACTGCCTAAAAAGCTCCTTTAGGTTCACTGTGGAATGGACCGCTTCCCAATCTGAAGTTCTCTATCTATACCCTTTGTTTTTGTTCCTCTCGCTCTGCGTCCAGTGTCTTTCTTTCTATGGATTGCTTTTTCTGATTCTAAGAGCACAGTTACAAGTCATTTTTATCTGAGCCGGTCTGGATTTCCAACTCTAGCTCTAGTAGCTAGCTAGCTTTCTGTACGCCGTCAGTCTTAGGACCTGACGCATGGGACTCACCCTTTAGATTGTTCCCCACCTGTAAAACACCAGCTACTTTTTATTAAAATTCCCCAACCATGGAACGACTGTACCATTTGCTAATTGAGCAGTTGGTCCTATTCACTACTTGGAATCCATATCAGCTAGCTCTCACTATCGGTTTCTTACGTTATCCCTGCCCGGTGCTGAACGGTCGACTCCCATCGCTCTACTTCTTCTTCCCTCCTGTGTATGCATAATTGCCTTCCCCTTCATACTCCGCAGGGTCTCTTTGTTTCGGTCTACTATGTAGTGTAGAGGGGCCACTTCTGCAATGGTAGTCTTTTCCAACGCTCGCGTTCTACGGGCAAAAAAACACTAGATCTCTCATTCTTCTTTGTGCTTTGGTTCCTAACGGGTATTGGGTCAGGGCTACAGCTCCTTTAGCACTCCCGCCCCCAAAAGCGGAGACCAAACACCCTATCGTTTATGGATTGTTTTACTAGCTCAGCTAGTTGACTTACTTGTTTGTACGCTTTGCTCTGGAGGTCTTCCTCCATTAGCGGGGTTTTTCGGAAAACTTTATTTATTCTGGTGTGGATGGCGGGCAGGCTGAGAGGCAAGTGTAGCTAGTTTTGATTGAGCTCCTGACCTTTGACTAACCTGATTCCGAAAAAGTACTTTTTGCCTGATCTACGACCACCCTCGTGCATACGGCTTTTTCACAGTGTCTGCTTATCTACTCCTTGACGTGAGAACTCCGTGCGTTGTATTCCCTCTTGTTTATAGGCTTTATCTTTTAGTGTAAAATGGTGTTGAGTAGTTCTTGGTTTCTTTGATTGACCTTGACTTGCTTGCTCATACAAGAGCTTTTTGGCTTTTCGAACGAACCGGCGGAGGAATCTGGAATCGCATAACTTTGATTCTCTATTTGTTTGAAGAAACGGTGAAGAGACTATGGTGGATCTAGTTCTTTTAAAGGAGTTCCAATTCGTTTGAACGATCCAGTAGTTTCAATATAGAAGTTGTTCCGGTCGAGTTAGTAGGGAAGTAGTTTGGTTTCAGTTACATACTCGTTTTGAGCTTCCTATTTTGAATGGTGCGCTCATTCCGGTTTCTATTCTATGTATCAATACGTTTCCACTATTTCATGTTTCATTCAGCTGGTTTTTCATACAATTAAATGCTGTTCTTTCAAATTCATCCAAAACAAGGCAGTTCGATTCAAGTAGTTTCATATAATTAAAGCACCGAACGATTAGATGCGGCTAGTAGATTGAACACTCTACCAAGGATTTGATCCAAGCCAGCATCGAGCCGCTAGGTGTACTAGTAGTCGCGATTCTTTTCTATAAATCAAAGATGTTCCCCTGATACAGAGCAAGGGGCTCCGTTTCTGGTACTGCTGGGTAGGCAGGTAGGGCAGGGATCCTTTCATCGGAATAATATTATCCCCACCTTGAGTGAGCTACAAAGAAGGCCTACAAGATGCAATAACTAAGATGACTCAAACTAAGTAAGAGGCACAGGATGAGTAGCAGGCAAAGCAGGTGGATTATATGGTGGATGGCCTACTTTGATATGAGTAGTGATACATACGTCAGCCAAGGTTACCTCTTCACCCTATGATGAAATGTGCCTTTTGGATAGGGGTGCTTTGACCAGATGTAGCAGGTGCCATAGATGTAGATAAGGAGGTTCAAGAGGAAGGGGACTAGCCGGATGACAACATGGCTAATGAACTAGCAAGCAATGACTAGCTATGCCTCAGAAATGCATTTTCTATATGCTACTCGCATTCTTAGGGTTTTGCTTTTATTCTGATTGTTGTTGCTCACACTAAGCCCTACGAGAAGCAAGCCGTACACTACTCTATGTTGTGGTCATAAACCTGGTGGTATTCATAGAATTTGTTAGGGTCAGGTCTAGTCCTACCCATACCTATCTAAGCACATCTGGATTGATCCTACTATGGAGGAGTGAAAGTTTCTATAGGTGGTGTAGTAGCAATGGGAGGAGCAACCCCAACCAAGCGGGAATAATAAAGTTTTGAGTTTGATTGGGCTTTTCCTTTCAATTTCATTATTTTCTTTCAAAGACATATTCCTTATTGACGGATTTCAATTCATTTCATTCCCGAGAGACAATTTTCATTTATTGACGGCAAAGAGATTCACTTTTTAGGGAGATCATAGAGATCTTGTTGACACGCTAGCACCCGCCGCTGCACAGACAATTGGCTCTGCTCGAATAGGATCTGCCGGAAATGAATAGAATCACGCAAAGGAATGCTTCCGTCCCGGCTCTACCTTTTATGCTTGTGCTGGAATTGAATCTGAGTCAACTCGATCAATTTATTCAGAATCTCGGTCAAATGCCTATGCCTTCGATCTTGATGCGCTTCGATCCTGGCATGGAGTATAAGATTATGCCTTCCCACCTTCGATTCATTTTTTCACGCCCTTCTATCCGGACGGGATATTTACATGCTTCGATGACATTGTGATCTTTACGCCATCCTTTATACGCTTGGATGAAATCTCAACGCACTTTCACTTGCTTTGTCTCTTACACTTATTATGCCCACAAAGGCCTGATCTATCCATGCAAAGATACAACGGTACGATGCTATCCCCTTAGCCTGCAAATGGAACCGGAGAATCTGGCATCGGCTCTCGCTCTAGTGAAACGTGATGGTTGTGGGACTTACTAAGATGCGGGGTGATTCACTGAAATGGGTTAAACTAGCGGGAATGCTACTTGAACCGGACCGGGTCATCAACTCAAACTGCTATGAGTAGCACTGCTACGGACTATATGGAAAAGAAGGGAGAAGGAATGAATGGGAATAAGGATGGGCAGGAATCGGGATAGGTCAGGGCGTAAGGCCAACTTCACTACAGCCGAATGCCTATTGAAAGGTGGATCTAATGTCTATCCAACTTCACCGACGCGGGCTGATGAAGCGCTGGCTTTCCGTTGAAGCTCCTGGCCTATTGGTTGATGAAAGGGTTCCTGTTGGTGGAGTTCCTGCCCTTGGCGTCATTGGTCACAGAGTCCCCCTACTAAGTAAGGTCTTTCCAATTTCTGGTTCTGAGTCCTCGCTCGAAGCTGTCCTTGGTCATCTGGGGGGTTCTTATCCACAGTCTGACTTTCTTTCTTTCTTCCAGGATCGGATCTCGAAAGGCTTTCATAAAGACGTATGAGAAACGGAGGGTCGAGAGAGGCTTATTGCACGATCCACCCAACCCAGCTAAGCTAATAAATGCTGCATAAGAGAGTGGGAGGCCGGCCCCTGCCCATCTGGAGGTGCACACCCATTTAGGAATATATGCAAAGGGGTAAAGAGAGAAGTCAATGGATAACTACCAAATCCAATGACTTTGATTTGTTCGTACCATTGTGTCATCGATCACTGCTGGGTCGGTTGGTGAGTCACCCC